AACGATAAACCTAATTTGAATTATAGAGCTATGACACAATCAAACCCGAATGAACAAAATGTTGAATTGAATCGTACCAGTCTATACTGGGGTTTATTACTCATTTTTGTACTTGCTGTTTTATTTTCCAATTATTTCTTCAATTGAGAGAAAGAAAAAGAATAGAAAGAATAGTAGGAATTCTCTTATCCCATTCGGAAGGATATCATACTCATAATTATCCATGACTGTTTTTGTCTATAGCATGACCACTTTATGAAATGTGGAGGAAAGTGAGGGAAATGGCCGATACTACTGGAAGGATTCCTCTTTGGCTGATAGGTACTGTAGCTGGTATTCCTGTGATCGGTTTAGTAGGTATTTTCTTTTACGGTTCATATTCCGGGTTGGGTTCATCTCTGTAGGAACCGGATTGTAGATATGAAAAAGTAAGAACTCAGCGGGCCCCGGCCCCCCCTCTAATCAAACAAAGGGATAAGGTCCCGCTGAGTTCTTACTCTTAGAATATGATGTTTTTGAAAAATGGAATTTAATCCGCTTTTCAAGCAAAAGAGTAAGAGTCCAATTATTTGAGGAATTTTTCTTTTATAAGTTATAAGTTGAAGTTAATTGAATATGAATAATAGAAGAAGTTCTTTTTTCTCAATGAATTATTTCCCTCTACCCCTCCTTTGTTTGTCCACTACTTCTTAATGAATCTAAACAAAAGAATTTCTATAGACCCGGAAAAGAAGAAATAGTAATCTTTGATGAACAGGATCAAAATCATTATTATTTCGATACAAGACGACACAAGAAAGGGGTAGAAAATCCCTTCTCTTGTGTCGAATAGAAGATTAGGAAGACTAGTAATCCCCCCTCTCCTAGAAGTATTTATTCTTCCTTTCATTTGTCCCGTCCTTGCCTTGTATCCTTCCTTTTTTGTGGGCCCATTGTCTAGTACTAGAAATGGGATACAAGTAATGAATTCCGGACCTCCCGCAAAAACAGTATAAACAAAGCAAGTAAAGGGATTTCCATAATTTTTTGATCATACATTACATAACATAATTATATTGATCGACAAGAATTCCGCGCTTTTTACTAACTTGATGTTAAGTAATCTCTGGGTCTAGAAATTCATTTCGTACAATTGAACCTTTTCAAACTGTTTCTTTTTAAGAACCAAAAATATTTGTGCCAAAATAACGGATGCAAAGAAGAATAAAAGACCTTGGACGCGTAACGGATCTTGAAGCACTATTTCCGCATCTCCCTGACCAAAACCGCCCACGTTTGGATTGCTTGTTAATGGTTGATCAAGCTTGATGGATTCTCCCTCTGAAACAAGAAGTTCTGGTCCTGGAGGTATAATATCAACTACTTGGTGCCCATCCGATGCATCCACTATGGTTATTTCATATCCCCCTTTTTCTTTACGTCCTATTTTGCTTACTATACCTGCGGATGTAGCATTATAAACTGTATTGTTACTCTTGCTCCCATCAGGATAAATCTGGCCCCTTCCCCTGTTCCCACCTACATATATTGGATATTTTAAGAAGTGAACGTCTTTCTTCGTAGTGGGGTCGGGGGAAAGAATGGGAAAGATGATTTCACTATATTTCTGACCTGGAACAGGACCTATCACAAGAATATTTGTTTTATTGGGACGATAACTCTGAAAAGAAAGATTTCCCATTTTTTCTTTCACTTCAGGAGAAATACGATCGGGGGGGGCTAATTCGAACCCCTCGGGTAAAATAAGAACAGCCCCCACATTTAAAGACCCCCTTTTACCATTAGCAAGAACTTGTTTCAGTTGCATATCATAAGGAATTCGAACAACTGCTTCAAATACAGTATCAGGAAGTACAGCTTGTGGAACTTCAATATCCACAGGCTTATTAGCTAAATGGCAATTGGCGCATACAATTCGCCCCGTTGCTTCTCGTGGATTTTCATAACCTTGCTGCGCAAAAATGGGATATGCATTTGAAATGGATGCTCGAGTTATTACATATATCATGATCGATACAGAAATAGATCGAGTCATCTGTTCCTTTACCCAAGAAAAAGTATTTCTATTTTGCATGGTACAATCATTGATTCCGGAATTTCTACAATAAATTAAATAGGTAACTAGTACAGTTCCCTATCCACGAATCTGCCATTGTACGGAAATAATTGTACTGGAATATAGGACGAATACCTTGAAGAGGTGGAAGTATAAAGAATAAGTAAAATGTTTTCTTTATACACGAAGAAAAATTCTGATTTGATTGATATCAGGAGATCAAATAAGTTCTTCATTCATTCATTGAATGATAAATTACTACAAGCGAAGGGGATACACGATTTAAAAAATGGAAGATCCAATATTTCACAATTGTATCTAGAATAACTGGAAAAGTGGAAACAAGACCAGATATAATTTGATCACTATGAGACAGTCCAAAATCGTTGTAGATCGAACCAATCATTAGTTCCCAACCATGGGTCGAGTGAAATCCGATCCATAAATCCGTAACTAAAAGAATCGAAAAAGCTTTTATTGTGTCACTTAAGTTATAGAGGAATTCCTGAACCCAAGAATTAAGAATGACAAGTTCTTCATTCCCCAGAATAAAATAACCACTTAGAATAATGAAACAGATTATATTTGTCGAGAAATGCAAAATTATATGGAGATGATATTCATTGTGTGTTTTGACCAATTGTATCGTTTCCTTGTGTATTTCTATAGGAAGCTTTTGTATATGTGTCTCCGGGTATTCCTTTATCATTTCATTCAACAAGAGGAGTTCCTTTAATTCTAGGAATTTTTCTAGAACATTTTTCTCTTGAATATCATTTAAAAAAGTTTCAGATTGCCTAGTATTCCACCAATTAGTAACCCAAGGTTCCAGACTTTTATTAAATGATAGAGAGACCCACCAGGGCAAAAATATGATAGATGCAAGGTATGGGAGGGAAGTCAATGCTTTCTTTTTTTTCATTTTTTATCTGTGAATTGTTAATGAACTGCTTCATTCGTCAACTCTATCTGATATTTCTCTAAAGTACGAGTTATAAGTTATATAACAAGGTATCGAACCCAGGAATCTATTTCCATTTTTGTGTAATAATTTAGTCCTTGGGTCTAGAAGGAATATGGAAATAGAATAAGGGTCTTTTTCGGATAAAAAAAATGAATATTCTGAAGAAACTTCAGTTGTATTAAATGAAAAGGAAATTAGCAAGTTCCTTCCCTCATACTGAGAAAACATTCATTCTTCATTTCAAAATACTTCAATTGGTACTCGCAAGAAATAGGCTAATTCCGCAGCCTTTTGTTCAATTTCTCGTGGAGTAAAATTCTCATCAGTACGAGTCAAGGGAATGGTTCCTTGGCCTCTGATTTCCATATAAAGAACACGACGGGGAAAAAGACCTTCTTTAACCTCCATTCTGATTGATTGGATATCTTTCAGAAAGAAGCGAAGGAAGATTCGACGATTTATTCCAGGGAATCCCCAACGAAAAATACACATTATTCCTTCTTTTCTATCGAATCGGTCATAACCACTACCCACATTCCATGAAATTGTACACCACAAATAGGAACTAATAAATAGACCCGCGATCCCATAAAAAGACATCACGATCCCTTGTGGAAAAAAAATGATTTGGTTAGATGGAAATCCTGATATCAGATTCCTACCAAGATAACTGGAAGTTCCAACCACTAAAAATCCTAGTGAACCTAAAAGAAGGATACAGGCCCAGAAAAAATTACTTGTTTTTCGAGACCCTGTTATTAGTTCTATCCATATATGTTCTGATCGCCAGTTCATACTATATTAGATCTAGTTGCACTTGATTGGAATTGAGAGAATAACCAAAATTTTACTTTTCTTGATGCCGAAATAACTTTCATCAACTAGTACTATTCTGATATGAACGGTTAGAAGTAATTGGTTAGATACATTGACTTTCTATTATAAATTAGAAAAATATTCGTGGATCATTTTTAACCAACTATACCCACCCGCATATACATGCATTTATGCAGATATAATGTATCCGCATGCATAACAGTTCTTTCATTTGTGTTCGGAAAGAGTCACATATCCTACCATATTACACTGAAGAAATAGCTTATTATGATCCAGTGTTGAAAAAAATTGATTTTGTCCCGTCGGATCTAGACAATCTTATTTTTTTGCACATGAAGAAATAAAGAAGTCATTGCAATTGCCGGAAATACTAGGCCCACTAAAGGAACAAAAATAGAGGGTAAGTTAAGATCTGTCATGGAATGAGTACCTCGATTTAATATTTTATTTTTACCTATTATAAAGATATCTTATGATAAGTATATCTATTATAAAAAACAGTAAGTGTAAGTAATAAATAATATTAAGTAGTTAATAAGTGCAAGGAATGGGGAATTAAGTGTACCTATTTCTCTTTCTACACGAATATGATGATACGCTTGAATAAATTTTCTTATTATTCTCCTATCCTCATATTCTTTCTATCTTTCGAATAAGGAGTTTCTTATAAATATTAAATATTGAATTATTTATAAATTACATTATTAAGTGCGTGACTTTAACTAAACTAATTCAATCCAACAAATGGAGATTCCTAGTAAAAAGGGGGATTTCTTGGTAGATATAGAAATCCACTTCTATTCTATATTTTCTTTCGATATATATATTTATTCAAGGGAAAGAAACCGTGTAGCTGAAATAACTCACTCAGAACACCTTTTAAAGGATTACGTGGTACGATTAGGTCGAATAAACCCTTATGGAATGAATACTCAGCCGCTTGTGAACCATCGGGTACTATTTTATTCAATGTTTGTTCAATTACTCTTTTACCCGCAAATGCAATGTAGGCATTGGGTTCAGCAATAATAACATCTCCCAACATACCAAAACTGGCTGTTACTCCACCGGTTGTAGGAGATGTAAGGATTGATACGTAGAATAACTTTTTATTTGATTGATAATTAGATGAAGCAGAAGATA